TTTATCCATAGACTAAAGGATCTAGGCATACCTATTTCTTCATATTTGGACTTCTATGAAGTTTCTTTCTTTTTCTTTGCTACAGCTGATAAAAATCGTTGTTTTGGACACGATAGATATGATATGTAGAAAGCCTATTTTCTAGTATTTATTAGCGGATTTGCTCTTTCTTTCCTTTTTTTCTTTCTATAGTGGAGATAGTCGCACGTAATGACAGATCACGGCCATATTATTTAAAGCTTGTGGTAAGAACGGGTTTCGTTCTAGTGCCCTAAAATAATATTCCAAAGCTTTCGTATGTTCTCCGTTCCTTGTGTGGATAAGACCTATGTTATAGAGTATATAACTTCTATCATAGGGATCAATTTCTAGTCGCATAGCTTCATAATAATTCTGTAAAGCTTCCGCATAATTTCCTTCGGATTGAGCCGACATCCGTTGCGGTCGTCTTCGATTCAAAGAATCTCCGTTCCAGAACCGTACGTGAGATTTTCATCTCATACGGCTCCTCCCTTTTTATGTGCATAATGAGAATAATACATGGAATCATCAAAAAAGATTGAAATAATTTCATTATGAACCGAACGGGGCTAGTGTTTTTACAAGAAATCTCTAACCAACCTTCCTGTAAAAGATCTTTTCTTAACATCAAGTATCTTGGTACTAAATAAAAATGATAACTCTAACAATTTCTTTGTTCTTAACACCCCTTAATTTCCGGGAATTAGTCACTTCAACAGTCTTCGATGGTTATACGGGTATCCAAAATACGAACGAGATGGATATTTGTTGTACCAACCATTCTTGTTAATCCCGATTCCGATAAAGAAAAGGTATAATTTATAACAAAGTTTTCGTATTGTTGATTCCTAGGCGTAGTGCTTCTTTCCCTATGCTGCCTATTGGTACTAGTGAAGTAGGGTTGACCTAACCCATAGGTGTAACCTTTCGCTCAATACTAGAATCTAAAATTGAAGCATCTGAGGCTGCATTAATCGGGGATACACGACAGAAGGAATTGTTTTATTTACAAACTTCACCTTCACAATAAGCGTAGATTTATTTCAATAATCTTTTTATTTCTCTCCCAAATAATGTATCTTTCTCCGAAGACTGAAATCGGTAAAGAAAAAAACATCAAATCGCACCATCTCTGTAATAGGTGAATGCCTCTTTTTCTCCTGAAGTTGTCGGAATTATTCGTAATAAGATATTGGCTACAATTGAAAAGGTCTTATCAATAAAATTTCCATTTATCCGAGATCTGGGCATAGGTAGCAATCCATTCTATAATTTCTTTTACTTACCTCTTGTGGGAAAATGATCCCACAAACAAAGAAATTGTACAGTACGAAATAACATAAAAATAAAAAAAAAATAGATCAATTGATTCGTTCTAATTCATTGATTTAATTTGGTATAAATATTGTAAGTAAAAAGAATAACTATTGGAAAAAGATGGGAGCGCCGTCTTCGCAAGAATGAAATGAATAGATATATATCTTTTTTTAACAGTTTTTCACAAAAAAAAATTATTTTTATCCCCCCCTTGAAGGAAGGGTTTTTCTTTGATGAAAAGTTTTCTATATTTTTTTATAGTTAGAATTGACTGTACGTACCTATCAAAAAATCTAATATGAATGACTCACTATTCACTCGGTTTCTGGGCCATAATCATTATGTAGGAGAGATGGCCGAGTGGTTCAAGGCGTAGCATTGGAACTGCTATGTAGGCTTTTGTTTACCGAGGGTTCGAATCCCTCTCTTTCCGTACCTTTCACCTAATTCACCAATCTTATTAACAGCAATGTATCAAAGCAAATAACAATGGATACCATTATTCCAACGGTTAAGTTAGACCTTTCTTTTATTTTGATATAGATTCTTTATTCCTATGTTCCGCAGTACAGAAAATAACATACTGGAAAGAGTAGACAACAGGGAATGAGAATCTCCCTACCGATCCGTGATCCATGAATGGGAGAAAAATCCCCGTATCAAACTCCTTACTTTGGTGGGTCTTTTTGCTTAGGCGAAAAGGGAAAAATTGTCCGAACCCTTGTTTTATTGTTTTATTTTAATTAGGTTTAAGTCTGACGAGAATAATATTCTACAACCAGCAATTCATTTATTTTCAAACCGACCCATTGACTATCTATTATTTGATTGACTAATCCTTTATATTGGAATGGTTGAAGGGTCAAATGTTTTGGCAATTCCTCGCGGGGGGATGAATCAAGATAATTTTGAATCAGAGCTCTAGATTTTTGTTCATCCCTCGCTGTAATAATATCGTGGGGTTTGCAGCGATAACTTGGTATATCTACTATACGACCATTAACTAAAATATGTCTATGGTTAACTAATTGGCGGGCTTGGGGAATAGTTGAAGCCATACCCAATCGAAAAAGGATGTTATCCAAACGCATTTCAAGTAATTGTAGTAAAACCTGACCTGTTGACCCTTTGGCTTTTCCGGCAATACGAACGTATTTAAGTA